CACGGGACTGTTGATGAAATCTCAAAGCAAAGGTCTTCGCTCCTCTCTCCGTCCACCTTTTCGGCTTAGGCCTATGGGTTTAGAAAGCGAGAGTTCTTTCGTATAGCTCAGAAGGCGACAAAGCGGATCCGTACTCATAGTTGAGTGAAGAAGTCCCTGTCCATGGCAGGCGAAGGATCCACTTCCAATCTCAGTCAAAGTGGTTTCGGTCGGTGAGAAAGAAATATTCAATGAAAGTCGTAGTTCCGAATAAGCATAAATAAGAAAGTCTCATTCCTCAGGGACAATCCAAAGGAAAGATTCAGCGAAGGTAATGTAATATCGGGAGTACTCACTGTAGGCCGGTTGTTAGCAACTTCGGTCGGGTTCTATTTCATCCTCCGCCTGTGAGCAAATCCACTTCTTTTCTCAGGACTTCTCGTTGACGACAAACAAATGCTTTAGAGCAATAGCAATTCGCTGATTTGAGCAAGACGAACCAACCAGCTTTCTTTCTTCAACAAGAGGAAGTGAAGCCGAACTTCGAATCCATTAGAAAGCAAACCTTCTCTCACCGCACCCCGACCCGAAAGTTCTCAAATAGGCTGGTTTCAGTCCAATCCAGTGAGTATGCCAATTCGCTTTCAAGCCTCAGGTTCTTTATATCTTCCATGGAATAATCAATGGATCCACCAGATCTTCCATTCCATTTCATAAGAAAATCTTCCGTCGTAGTTCGTTCCATAAGCAGTTCGTTCTCCTGGGATTGATTCTAGTTCTAGTCTTCCTGTTGCTGAAACTATCATTCAAACGGGATTTCTTTCCTAAGCAACATCTCAATGTGAGTTGTTCATGATTCATTATTCTTTCTATTTTCTTTGATTTTGAACTGATTTGATTGAGACTTTCGTCTTTCTCCTGAGCCTGTTCCCTCCGCGCGGACTCAAAACTTCATGAGCCCGAGACCCTCGCAACAACCTTAGTTTCGTAGACGGATGTGGTTCCCCGCCTATCCTATCGTTGAAGTTTATCCTTCGCCGTCGCTTAATCTTGACTTAGGAACATGGATTTGACCCGAGGGAATATGTAATATTGAGTTTCTCCTCCCGCCTAAGCATTCCTTTTATCGATTTGAGTTCTCTTGTCCGTTTGGTTGAAACGAATTGTCTTTCCTTGGCATGGCACCTTGCTTTTGCACTCGGCCCTGAGCCGCGATAACTACCCGCCTATAGAGCAATTGCATTACCTGAAAAAGCTTTCACCGGTATTTCAGACTCTCTGAAGCGCACTACGGACTCTCGTTCTTGACTAGTTCACCCGCCTTTCACCCCTTATAATAGAATAGATTCTAGCTATCTTTCTCCGAGCTCCTACGAGGGATTGATCGTCCTGCTTTCTTTCCCCATTTCCCGTTCAAGCGGTAGTTACGACCGGGGGTGTGCCCTCCATCAGTCTTTCAAATCTCCCTGTCGCTAGTCAGTCAAGTAGTTCTTGAGTGGACTCGAGGGTGTAACAAGCCCTATTGAAAGATCTAACCGCCGGCCACTTCCACCGGTTTTCTTCACTTCAATAATTGTGTTGACTTTGGCATAGACGCATCTAAGAGGCTCAATCGAGTACTACCAACTTGATCTCTATCCATGGAGATCCCCATCTAGATAGCTATCTTTTTTTTTTTTCATCGATCTAGACGGATAAACTGAGGAGAGCATCTGTGGAATCTTGTAATTACTGTTTCTTGTTTTAGGGCATTGACTCGAAGTCACATCCATGTTCAAAGGACAGATTCAGCTCCGTCGAAGGCGGAATGAGATCTTCCGGTTCAGGTACTCGAGGCTCTATGTAATAAGAGTTCTTAGCTTTCTTCATGTCTCGCCTCTCTGTCTCAAGTGAATCCTAGGTCCGGAATGGAAGGGTTGACTTGACTGTCTTGGAGCGACTGACCGCCAAAAGCCGTTCGAAAAGAAGTGGATTTGCTTAACTAGACTAATCTCTTTCAAACCCAAGCTAATCCTAGGCGGAGAGGAGAGGGACAGGCATTCGCAGCTTATATATGATACCACCAAAAGATCGAATTAGTCTGTACCTTAGCAGCTCCTTCTCGAAGACCGTATGGTCAACGACTTGGCCCTTATCTTCGTTCCAGGGCTTGAAAGCTTAGAAAAAGCATTTCTTTGACCTGAACCCATCTATCGCCTTTGTTTATCCGGAAAGAAGGATCCGCTTTCAAGCTGAAGGAATGAAATGAATCCAATATTCTTATATAAGCAGATCAATCAAATAGAGTGAAAGTGAAGAATAGAGTGAAAGTGAAGGATCAACCTGAGATTCCATTTCATAAGAAAGGATCACAATCCAATCTCTTTTGCGAATTGTAGATATGAGTCCATATAATCTTTGCGAAAGCTTCTTTCTTGTGAATCGAGGTGATAGGGGATAAAGTACCCCTCGCAATAATTATAGTCAAGGTGAACATGATTTGGTGTCGTACTAAAGAAGGCGAAGGGTGAATTGCGCACCCTTCTGCATCCCCAAAGTTTTGCAAAAATCCTGCCTTCATCTAGATCATGTATATTTGATGAGATTCTCATCCTGATGTACCTTGCTCTAAAGGGTCCCTGATCTCTCATGCTAGCTTGTAGTTTGTTGGCTATCATTACGATAGGCACATTTGCTTTCTTGTGAAATACCCGTTCATCCTTTGGTTCGTGGGATGAATCGAAAACCCATAGATCATAGTAATTGTGTGCCCCAGTGAGATCATCTCCTCGGGAGCTGGCAAAATAGATTCTTATTCTTAAAACATGGGATAGTATATGGAAAAGGGCTGTCCTCCGCATATTTGGCACTCCATAAATGAATAGCTGCTTTGTTTTTATCGGCCTGTGAAAAGATAGTTGACAAGCAATCCAATCCAGTAACAGATATATCTCTTCTAGCTCTTCGAACTCATACTCCTCTCTTTGTCCATGTCTCTCAAAATAATATAGAAATATCTCTCCAAAAGTAGTTTGCATATCTCGAACTACCTGCGGATCCTCGTATAGATTCCGAATGCTCTCATAGGACTGCACGGCAAGCTTCCTTAAGACCGGTATATATTTGGTACCAATCGTTACATTTGAGAAGCTTGTCTATGACTTGCTCTGGCTGACTCTTCTGATACTTCTTGCGCTTTTTCCTAGTGTCTACAATTTCCATTATTTCTTCTAATGTTTATTCCCCCCAGACAACTCCTTATCTTCTTTGATGAGATACAACCATATGGGAGCCCAGGCCTTGTGAAATTTCACATCGAGTGCTCTGCCCGGTAAAGCACTCTCTTATCTTCTTAGTGGCAGTATGCTTGGAGGCATTCCTGTTGAATACCCCCCTTATATTATACCCACCTTCACTATGTGGTTCCTTTGCCACTAGAACGGCCCGGCAGTCGAATAGTTGCCTAAGCCGGTCTCTCACCAACTCCTTCTTTGCGGTAGGTCTTCTATCCGCATGAGTTAGCGTAACAAGAATGAATTTCTTGATTGTGGTGCCCCTTCTTTCCATGGTTCCTTCCTTCATTTGTCTGTGCTCCATCTCTACCTATGATGAAATCGAAATTTGGTTTGTCCCTCCTGCGTCTGCTTGCTACTCCCGCTTTCTCTTCCTTGATCGTCGTTGGTCCTTCTTTCCCTTGCTGCTCAAGATGGTCGATTGCTGCTGTCGGCTACCTATGCCTGCCCGCTTCTTGCTCGACCATCTCTCTACGCTCTTTCGAATTCCTATTTGAATCCTGAATCCCATTAGAATCCAACAGAAAATTGGAGAAGAATCAGCTTCCTCTCCTCTTCCGGACTCTTCTCTGACTATAGTAGTAGTTGTATCGTCCTCTTGTATTATATGAATTAAGAAGATCCCTTTCATAGTAGTTCTTCTCTTTCCCCTAGTTAGCGGACTATAAGTAGTCTCAATTGATCGACCGCTTACATCGTCCGCATCTGCTAGTCTTTCTTCCTTACGTTATCTCTTCTATTAGGAGGTGAGTGCTTCTTAGTTGGAGAGCGTTAACTTCTCTCTTTCCCTGCTATTGCCCTAGCTAGAACGAAATCATCAACTTCGGAATAGTTTCGATAGCTTCTCAAATCACCTTACCTTGATTGAGGAAGCGAAGTCAGATGCTTCATATGCCTCTTCTCGCTTAAAGGCTCATCCCCCGGATTTGGAAAAATGGCCTTCCAAGCCCCAACCTATCATCTCGGAATCGAATGAATTTGCTTTTGCAGCGTCTGCATATCGATCGGTTTCAAAACCCTCGGTATCGGCTTAAGCCTTCCCGGATCCAACCTTCTCTGAACTCTTCTGACCCCGCCGGGCTCAGTTTGGGCTTTCCAGTCTCGTTCCCTTTAATTGCACGAGATAAGGAAAACGGGATATCAAGCGGGAAGGTGGATTGACGGTGTTGAGAGATTTCCAGTAGTTGAACCAGCATAATGAAAAAGCTAGCAAAAGGGCAGGCCCAGAGTCGGATTCAGCCAGAAGAGCTTAACCCAATTTTTCCAATACAACTTAAGCTCAGGAAGGAAGAAAGCAAAGCTTGAGGGAGTGAGCTTAGTTACTTAAAAAAAGGTAATATTAATAATAGGTCCCTATCTACCTTTCTAAGACAAGAGATCGAATTCCTCTACTCCCTTCGTTTGAAAACCACTCTTGAAGAGCCTTCCGCTTCGGCAACTAATTAGTTATTGGCTTCTGGTCCATAGTCACTGATCTCGAGTATGCCATGCCCTCCGCATCAGCAGGAAAGCTGAACTTCTTTCTTTGAAGTGGAAGAGCTAGCTGTGCCATTTGCTGCAGAATACATATACATATGGGACCTTGCCTGAGGAAGGTATAAACAAACTTATTGCCTATCAGGAGTACCATAATTTCGTATTACTTTACTTATGCCCTTTGCTTTGAAGCAGAAGCAGTCGTCCGCGTCCGTCCATCCGGTCTGTAAGACTCAATCGAAGCGCAGTTCCCCCCATTTCAAAACGAGGAGAGGGCCAGGGTGACCCCTTTAGACTAGGAGAGCGCTACTACCCTACTTTCCAGAGAAGTTATATAGGAGCTGCCCGAATCACAAGTTCAAAATATATGTATCTTAGCTAACCCGGGGCTCAAAAGTCTTTGCCAAAAAGGGTGCCAATATCTTCTATCCCAGGCTAGTTCTCTTCAGAGGAGATACGCATATCTGAAGAGGGGATCTTCTCTTTCAGACCCTCCTTTTGAAAGGAGTTAAGGCGGGTCGACTGTTGAGGTTCCTCCTTATTTGAAAGAGTAGCTCAAAATCCTATTTATTTATATCTATTTCGAAATCATCACAGATACAAGTCGTGATTCTCACCAGGCTAGGATTTTTTATTGAACAAGCAAAATGATAGACTTCCAGTACCTTTAGATCAAAACGGAATCTTAGTAATTAGTGATTGTTCCTAGATCGGGGTTGTAAAGCGCGGGATCTGCAAAGCATTTTCTACTGCCGCTCGCGGGCAGTGAGTAAAGGGGGCAAAAGCTAAGTTCTATTAAAAAGTCTCCTTTGAGACCTACCCACCGAGCTTAACAGATGGGGGAAATCTTGGAACAGTGCTCGATGCTGAACCATATCCGGACCTGGAAGATGGCTCAACTTCACTTGAGCTATATCTGTCTCGGTATGTTGGCCAAATATATGGTAACGTTATAAATGCTATTTCCATCCCGAATTTGAAGAACATACCACTCAAAACTGGGAATGATACAAATCTTTCGAGAGGCCAGTTCCTGAGGTAGTCAGCCATCGCATGAAATGTTTAGTTGAGGGGGCAACTTATCATGGGAAGGGAACCTGTTGAACTATCTCTGATTCTTGGCCAAACGTATGATCCAAACGGGGACTTTCTTTGGCTTTTGATTCTAGTAAATTGTACCGGCGCATAAACATAAAGAGAGAAGGATTCACCTTAGACGACCATCTATCCAACTCAAAAAGGTGGGTAATCACCTTCCTCATTCCGAAGAAAGACACGGGCGTAACAAAGACTTGGTTGGCTTGCTCTCTTTGGCCTGTCAAGCTACTACGTTTCTAGCTCCAACCAGATAAAATCAAAGTCTAAGATTATGGAGCGTAATATGAAGAGATGTATATCACTATTTTATGACTATTTAGGACCGAAAGGCAAGGGTGCTTTGTTTTTCCTTGGATGTTTGTGTTAAGCTCCCCTTGCTTGCCGCTCGTTCCTCGCTTGCCATATATATATATTAAATGAAATTCAATATTAAATTAAAGATGACCAGTTCGCTCAGGTAATTCGTGCTTTCCTTACAACATCTATCTATCTTTATCTAAGATAGAAAAAAAAAAACTCAACAAGAGGAAAGGGAATCCCACAAGGCAGCTCCTTGTCACCCGGGCTCATGAACATCTTTATCCATCAGTTTGATTTGGAAATGATCAAGTACCCCGGTAGCCTGATCAGCTATGCTCGTTATGCAGACGACTTCCTTGTAGCTATCAAGAGGCCACAGCGCCAAGGAAAGACAACTGAATCCTTCATCTCGGAAATACTAGGCTAGGCTTCATGGCTGAGTTAGAGGTTCAAGTAGAAGAGCGCATTGAGCGAGGCGGATACTGCCTCAAACTCGGAATTATGATCTCCATGCATGCAGAAGGAGTCACTCATTTCAATGCTCCCCTTCAACGAGTCAAGAAAAAAGACTCAGTCTAGGTATAGGGAAGGAAGAAGAAAGCGAGAAACCATTACTTCGATTGATAAAGACCAACAATTCTAGTCAAGCCGAGGAAAGAGCTAAACAACTCATCCGATTCTACAATCAGAAAATCGTTTCTTTTTGAATACCTAAGTTCTGCAGGCATTCTATTATCACTTTCTAAACCAGGCCGGCAGATATAACCGTAACGTATCAGGGTAGTACGCCTGGAACAAGTCGTACAATTTCGGCGATTACAAAAATAAAGGAGTATATCCCTCTCCCTTAGTGTCTTTCCACTTCTGTCGTTCAGGAACAAGCACTTCGCCTAATTTTTTAGAATCTCGGCCCGGTTTTTCCCCACTAACCAATTATGTTACGACCACTGAACAAACTTGGTTGACGAACATGGTTTATGCGCCGCTAATGTAGCGGCTTGTCGAGCATTTGACAAACTCACACCATCCATTTCAAATGGGATTTGTCCCGTGGACACACGAGCAATCCAACCCGTAGGATTTCCTTTTCCTCTTCCCATTCTGACTTCTGTAGGTTTCCCGGTAATAGGGAGATCCGCGAGAACTCTTACCCATATCTTACCATTTCTTCGGAATTGTCCGCTCATAGCACGATGGAATTGTCCGATTGTAGCCCGACGCGCTGCTTCAATGGCTCGATATGAAAGACGACCAGCTTTATAACTTTTAGTGCCATATCTTCCAAAAGCAAGTTGTGTACCGTCCGGTTTGCAACCCCTACTACATCTGCCTTTACGATATTTACTATATTTCGTACGTTTCGGATATAGCACGTACCCCTTTTTTTTGACTATATGAAATCCACACTTTGACACCTGAGATTCCGTAACGAGTAGATACTTCCGCAGGAGCATAATCGATTTTCTGGTTAAATACATTACGAGATATTTTTCCATACTTTCCGCATTCAGTTCTAGCTATTTTTGCGCCTTTTAATCGACCTGAACAACATATACGGATCCCCTCAACCCCTTTATTCATTACTAATGGAATCTTCTTCACTATTTTACTAAAAATGGAACGAAATGATCTTTTTTTGTTCCTCAGTTGAAAAGATATGTTTTGAGCAATCGGAGAAGCACTTTGATAAAAAGATTTGATCTTGACCGACTCAATTAAGGTATTAGTGTTTGTTCTATTAGACAACAAAGATCGCATTTTTTTGACTTCGTTTAAATAAGAGTTGTACCCGTACGGAATTCTTCTGTTTCTCAGTATGATCTCTATCATCATCTCTATTCCCTTTATCAATTCTCCTATCCCACCTAGGTTTATGAATTTATCTATCAATTCCATTACCTTATCCTTACCCATGAGGTTCCAACATTTTCTCCTTAATTGACCTAGGAGTTTTTTCCGGGCAGCCTCAAAAAAAAGGTTATTATACACCCCTTCCCTATCTCTTAGAAGGAAAAAGGTAGCACCGAAGAAAGGAAAGAGCGAGATGGTGGTTTTTGTTGTTCCCGCGAAGCGAAGATCATTCGCTTGGCGAATGAAGTGGGTCAACCTCTTTTTGGATTCGGCCAAACACTTTTTATCGCTGGTCAAGCTTTCTACAAAAAAAGCGATGCGAGAACGTATTCTCTTATCTAAGCTTCTTCCCTGTGCATTCGCTCCCCCCATCGTAGATGGTTCAGAAAGGCCCGGTGCCACGAAATGATTGAGAACTACGACGGGGTCGAAATTCATTTTGTTCTTTGTATTCAATAAGTATTGCATGACCGAATAATTCAAGGAGGGGCGCACTGCAGGGAGGGTCCTTTGAAGTAGATGACTCGTCGGGCCGTCAGAGCGGGACTGATTTTTCTTTGGAAAAAAGAACTTGAATAACTTCGTTTTTCTGAAGGAGTTGTCTTTTTTTATCAGGAACGCTATGTCATTTACAACCCCGGCGTATTTCGGATGCTTGAAGGCCCCGCTGACCCGAAGTGATTTAGAAAGATTCTTCTTTATCGATGGTGGTCGGTCATGGTATCCATAGCCTTGCTTTTTTTTCGGCCAAATCCTTCTTTCGTTTTGCTTCTCCCGGTCGTCGAGCCTGATCGACTCGACTCTTTTCCTTGCCCCCCAGCCTTTCACTTCGTTTCGTTCTTCTTCTGTATCGTCGCTTGAATGAAGACACCCGATCGGCCCGACTTTCCCGAATGTCCACCACCGGCCCTTCTCCTTTCTGGATCTGGTTTTTTCGCGTCGTTTCAGTCGTCGTGGTCGACGGGGAAGAAAGAAATGAATGAATGTTCTTTTGGGAAAATGTAGAATAATACACCTACCGAGACGAAAGCCAAAGGTGAGTCTCGTAGGTGGACGTATCGAACCGAAATAAGATCTCAGATTGACATCTTGATACACTGATTTACCATAATAATAAATAGAGTCAATGGTGACTCCGCCGTGGGAAGAGCCGCTTCTTTCTTGCGGGGGGGCTTCCATTCACCAACGCAGACTAAAAGTGCTCTCCGAACCGTGCTGGATAGTCACCCATCACACGGCTCTCAAACCCAACCTGTGGTGGATCCCCCGAGACAAAGTCAAAGCGCTTGATCCTTTGCTCCATACTTTGAGATGCTCCTACCCGCCGATCAAGCAGCGACGCTGCTCGTGATAGGCTTAGCTTTAAGCCGCTATCGTTCGGTTCGGATAAGTCAAGTCCCTTCCCTTCGGTCGGTTCGCCCAGGGGGTCTTCCCTTATCTTCCTTAACGTTCAGAGTTGTTCTGGTTTGAGAAAGGAGCACCGGCCGAGCGCCCTGAATGAATAAGAAATGGACAGCAGAGAGAATCAATGATTCTTATTCAACCGAGTTGAAGCTAGCAACATGTCGATTACACACCGGAGGTTGGTAAGAACTGAGGCACAATGCCCCCCTAACCTAAGTGGGCCTACCTGCGAAGCAACTGGTACTTGATCGGGCGGGGGCTCTTTGGTTTCGTGCAACGCCCTCGCAGCAGGAAGAGGCAGTTGTCATTTGAAAGGAAAGGCCCCTTGTCTTGTATAGGGTTCCAAACCTCAAGTGTATACTTTTTTTTCGCTCCTTCCTTCCTGCGGGTGCTTTGAAAAGCTTTATTCCCGCGTAGACATGATTTGACGAAAGGATCGATATTCGGAAGAAACGGAATAAACAGAATCCACAGAGTCGACTGATGCATCTATACTATTGAGTTGAGAGAAAGAGAAGATGGGACTAGTTTGCTACTCCCGCGGGCCCTACTTACTTAACTCCTCCAGGAGGCAAGGTATTGCTGCTTCCACAGCTGTCTCCACTCGGTCAATTGCATCCACCTCTGTCTCTATGTCCACTGCTGGATCGAAAGAAGAGATTGCAGAGTGAAGTAAAAAAAGAAAGGGTCGCCGGCTGCTACTAATAAGAACCTAAAAGAAGATCCATCCGGATCTACTACTGGATATACTTCCCGATCAACTGCTATTGGTGCTTGCTCTGGTGCTTATAGCCTCGTATACGGATCTGGATCACGATCTCGATATGGAAGGTATGCTGCTGGTAGTGCCCCTGCCTTTGCTTCAGGTGGATCAACTTTCTTTGCTACCTTTATAGCTGGTGGTTATCCCGAGTGAATTCAGGAAAATAGCTATGTATATCCCCCTTTTTTGCCCTTAAAGCTTCTTCCTCCGCCACTAATGCGGGTGGATCGACAAGATCAATGGCTGGCTACAGGTCTTCTTTGTTAAGTGAAGCCGCTGCTCGATCAACGCTAAGGGATGCTGGAACAGGCAAGGATGCTGGCACTAGTCTCGCTGCTGGTGATGGGTCTTTAACGGATGCAACTCTTTTTTGTTGTTCCGCCTCAACCGAATCAACAGGATCTACTGTTGAGGGTGGCTTTTTGGGAATCAATTTCAATTTGATAAAGAAATGGAAAGGTTGATGAGATGGAGGAAAGCGATGTGGAGAAAAAAGACAGGATCGAAGAACAGAAAAGGAAAGGTATATGCGCCATCCCCGTGCTGCTTCTTTCGACGGCAAGCCAAGCTATGGATCGGCCGGCTAAACAACAAAGACCGGGAGCATTAAAGAGTACATTTAAGTAGCAGAATTGTGAACGTACCCCTACCCTCTTGCTTTGGCGGCTGCTGCTGGAGTTGCTGTGTGTGAGCGGCTTTAGCTGAGCCTGACATGCTACCACCTAGGAAGTCGGACTAGAAGGAGGCCTAGGACGGAGTTGGAGACCATTAGCTTTGGGGGCCCCGGTCTTGGTGTATCCAACCATCGACTTCCTGCAGTCACGAAGGACGGCAGCGATGTACGGAATGCCCGGGCTACTGCCTATAATACCTTCAAGAATAGGCCTTAAGTCATTGATTCAAGTCCAGGGAATTGGACTGCAAGTCAAATGACTGAAAGAAAAGAAGGGTCCCATCATGTATAAGGAAGTTTCAGGCTGGAAGGTTTCGCAGAAACCGGAGAGACAGTAAATCTACTCGACAAAAGGAAGAGCATCGATTGCGCCTTTCTTTAACTTTAAGGTAAGTGCTATATAAGACTTAGTTATTCGACGGTTCCTTTTGTCCACAAGCAAGTTGTTACCACACGGAATCGGCGATGAAACCTGTATAGCCAACCGACCGGCCACCCCTGCAAGAAAAGGCCCCTTACTCGTTATAGGCTAACGCGCTTTATATTATCTAATTAGTAAAGCAACCTTTCGCCTTTGTTGATATAAAACAAGCTTATTTACTAATAAAGCGGCAACAAGCACCTTCTTTCTCAAAGTCCAATTTCGCGCTTCTTACTTTAAAAAGATTGCAGCGTTAGCGCTTTACTAATAACATTAAGATATAAAGTAAAGGCTCTTCTCCTTTTCTACGAATCTACAACTCTCTTCTCTTTACCTTTACTGAGCGAGACTCCATCCATATCCCTTCCCTACTAGTGTAGTGGGATATTCTTAATTTTCCATTCTATCATTTGTTTGACAGCTTGACAGCGGCTCCATTTTAGATTGGTTTTCGGTCTTAATCAAGATAGGTCAGGGGCGCGTCGGAACGGTCGGTGGCTGCTTAGTCTCATCCGAGAGTCTAATCTCTTTGTACTGCTTTTTTTTCAAAGAAAAAAAAGAAAGAAGGGGGTCGATTTAGGCTCCTTCCCTTCCACTGCATAGCTGCGCTAGCCGGTACTACGAGCCCTCTGTCCCACGCATCTAACCAGCTCGCGTGGTTCACCGGTTCCACCGAAAACTCTTATTTGTTGAAGCGGAGCATAGTGCGCTTTAGGCGCTGAGCGAGAAAGGTCTCTTCTTTCGTTTCGGTTTATTCACTGATCTGAAACTTAGCACTTCTTTAGTTTTCTTATTGATTCCAGGGGCGGCGGCCTTCTTGAATTCAGTCTATCCGAACCGAATTAGCACTTCTCAGATCAGGCTAGGCCTCTCCAGCTGAGCTGGGCGCCGGGGGCCTGGATGCGCTAGCGATCGGCGCATAGGGGGGGGTGGTTGCCCGGGTTTCTCGGCCTGGTATCCTGCACCTCGCGTTCATGATATCTACATTCAACTGTGCCCCGGAGACACGGTCGAAGCACGCCCGCCCAGTGTGCTTCTTTCACGACATGCTCTGGTCCCGGGTCTTTCCCAGTGGTCTTCTAGCGTTAGAAGAAGTCGTGTCCGTCCCGGACATCCGCAACGTCCTACCACGCTTTTTTTTTTTTTTTATAGGACAAACTGAAGAAAAAGACTGACCCATTCTCTTTCGGTGACTTTCGCGGTCGCCCTCACTGAACCGACTTGAATCTGAACTACGATTCAGATCAAGTCTTACCGAAATCGGATTTCCTTTTCTTGCCATATGCGCTTAGACTTTCCTTTCCTTTTTCCCCCTTTTTCTTCCCGGTCCAATATTTGTTCTCGAAAGTCTTCGTTTCCGTGTAGAACTCCAAATTGTTGACCAACCTTTCCTTCAATGATCTTACAACGAGTTTTGAAAAAGTCAATTCGTACGGAGCAATTAACGAATTACGGCAAAATAGAAGATCTACAAAATAGAAGATCTACGTGACCCAATTTTCCTGTTCAAAAAAAAGAAGATACTCACTTTCAGTTTAAGACCATTGTTAAGGGTCCCACTACCCAATTGAATGCAAAATTTCATTCATTTTGGGAAGTATGCATGGATCTGGCTGAACGGTACATTCCGTGGGTCTTTGATATTCCCATGGAATGTGGTCTACGCTGGCTCCCTCAGTGGTCGTCATCATCGGTTAGTACCCAAGGGAACAGATTCATTTCGACTCCCAAGGGGAACACCCCTTTCCACAGAATGATCTGGGATATATTCTCAGTCGCTATGTGGGATCGGATGACACTGCAGGCACCAACGTCGGGATAAAACCCAAAGAGCTGCCGGGAACCTTTGGCCGTTCCAACCAGGTGTTTTCTAGATTGGGCAGTGGGGTATATTACCCCACTGTTCTCTTTCTTCGCACCAGATCGGGTGGTCCTGTCCTCCCGGAGGGATGACCCTGACGATGTGAACTTTCCATGGTCTATGTACTCTACTGTACAAGATCTAGGTGCTCAATTTTTTCGTTCTGCTGCCATTCTGTCCGAATTTGGAGTCTTCTCAATGAAGTGAGAAGGTTCGGGCACATGACAGAGACTCACTGATGAGGAGATACTGACGAAGTATGCACCCGGAAGGCTTGCCTTCAAGGAAGAGGGCGATTTTCAATTTGGTCTTTGCGATTCCGTCAGCTCTTAAACGACGCTCTTTTGCGGCCTGCTCATGATTGGTCTATGTCTGTTTTACGTAGGATTCCAACAGATGGAACTTACAATCAGACTAAGCCACTTGATAGGTTGTCAAAATTGCGTTCTCTATTTAGTTTTGACTTGTCATCTGCAACGGATAGAAGTCAGTTACAGATAGAATGGAAGTAGATTGAGACCTTGTTTAATAGCGTTACGGCTTTTGCATGGGTTGTTTCGGGTCTTGGAGTAAATGCATTCCAGGCCCCGACGAGCCGAAAAGCTCGTAGCAACCGTCTTGTAAAATTCGCAAGAGGTTGACCTCTTGCTTACTTGTCTTCTTGGGCATTGTTTGCATTATGACATCACTTTCTCCTATGGTATTCTGCAGATAAAGTCTATCCTGGTAGAGTCTTTCTTGACTATGCTCTCCTCGGTGACGATATTGTCATCGGGGATCCCCGTGTAGCAGAGGCTTATATTATAAGGAGTCTATGTCCTTGTTAGGAGTAACTATTTAGCTTCCGAAATCTCTGACTTCTGATTAGGAGGTCTTGAGTTCGCGAAGAAATTCCGAATTCAGGATCGGGATCTGTCGCCTATTACTATTAAAGGTAGAATGTTAAAGGAAGTTTCCCATAGTGTGGCTTGGAACGCTGTGTGTCAGAGCGCGGGTCTTACTTGTGTTCGTACTTCTCTTCGTATGAGAGGTGCGGAATACAGAAGATATTCTTCTCCCCCGGAACACATTAACCCTAACTATAACCGACATAGGTTCCGCCACATTCTTGTAGCATACTCCCCCGGGGGGATTATTCCTTTACCGTTCGAAATTTGGGTTGGCTTTTCAGAATATAAAGATGTTAGCCCGTACCAAATGGGAATGGTAAGGTTTATGCTTTGGGAGTCCTGTGCTGAGGATTGGGCTTATTTAGAACAAGTAGCTAATAGCCTTTTGAATCAGTATGGTGATGACGTGACTATGCTAGCTGAGGCATTAATGCTTAAGTATTGGCTTCAATCATGTCTATCGTATTCTCAATGGCATATTCGAGCTAGTTATTCTTACTCTATCACGGCTCGTGATCTTTTGGATCCTCCCGCTGTTGTATTTCGACCGGACCCCACCCTTCCTTTATCAAAATCTTTGAAATATGGTCGTATGTTCCGGTGTTATGATTTAATTCGAAGTAAACGGGCACCTCCGCCTTTGGAGGCATTGGAAGTGCATCATAATATCACAGTTGTGACAACGCGCCTGTGGTTCAAATCTGACCAGTGGTTAGGTGGGATAGTAACGACCGGCGGTTGATGCACGTGCGGCTCCCAAGGTTATAATAGAATGAAGCCTTGCATGCCCTTCCTCTGCAGATATGCAGCTGAACTAACATAAGACTGTAAGCGCACCTGAGCGCCTTTTCCCAGCATCAATTATACCGGACCTAATAACTATATCTACTAAGTAAGGGGGTACCTGTGCTGGGCAATAGCATCGGTCTCTGATTAACCAGTCAGAGCCGGTGCAAGGAAAATAATCAAATCTATGGTCTTGCTTCTTTTTTTATATTATAATAATGTAATAATGGCAATAATTTAGTATAGTATGAGAAGGCTTTGTGCACTACGCGGTGCCACCGCTCACCTATCGAGGTCTTCAATAAAAAAAAAAAAGAAGAAACCTTGTTTATACGAGAACATCATATCATATAGAGAAGGATTTCCTGCTGCGCCGCAGTTCTTCCATACCAACTTAGCTGCCCGGCGCTGCTATTGGCATAACAACCGGTACACCGTAGGTTGATTGCTTTCTCGCAGTTCTCACTTTAACACCAAATTCCAAGTATATTTCAATGAAAAGTGACTATATATTAATATATATTAACCAGTATCATAAAAAAAAAAAATAAACATCTCAGATCAGCATAGAATAATTTGGAAGATTTTGATCATATGGAAATCTTCATCTTCATCTTACGGACTCCTCTCAACAGAATGTATTCTACCTTCCTCATCCACGGATAAAAGCATCTCCATACATCTAATGGGGATGGGTGTACCGCCTGGAACCAAAAAGATCAGCTTAGCCTCGAGGCTAAGGTTTTGTAAAAGACCCTCTAGTATGAATATCATTTGCTTGATATCATCAATTGTGCTTCCCTTCGGAGGAGCTATGATACAATCAGATAAAAATCGACCGTACCAGCGGGCAGACGACTCGATATTTGCCTATCGAAGTCATCCAGGAAGAAATTCAAAAGAACAAATGGCAGAAAGCCCACCGGCGGTATGCCCGGAGGACTGACCGGACAAGGTATTCCCCGCCACCTGAAAGGTTTGAGTCTCCGGGGCTCCAAATGATTCAGTGTCTATTCCTTCAAAATCGACTCTTCGCCACGAAGGCGTGAATCACTATTCTTTCTATGCAAGGATTGGACGATCAATCGCCTGCTCTCGACCATGGTAATGGATTCTCATCTTTCAGCTGGGTTTCAAAAGTCAATCGGGGATTTCAAAAGGGAAAGGTTTGTTAGCCATACACTCCAAGCCCCTCTGCACACTAACCTTGGTGGTCAAATTGGAAATGTGGATGACATCCGGACTGGCTATCCCAATTCCAAAGATATTCACGATATTCAGTATCTTAGAGATGCCTTCCCTCCAGTTGGTTCAGTTGGTGACTATACGCTCCTGTAGCTACAGGAAAGGAAGATAACCCCCCTACACCCCCCGAGGTGGAGTTCCGGACTAGCTCCGATAGTTGCCCTTAATGCTTCCTCGTCTCTTTCATGAATCTGTTTTCTTTCGATCATCAGCTTCGACAGATAAGCCGGGCATTTCTAAACAATGGGAGTTTATAGAAGGTAGGACAGCTTCGGGTAGCGGAAGTCGTAAAAACAACCGTTCGGAAAATCAGTCAACATATTTATTATACTTATACTTTTCAGTCAAGCTCCTTAAAGCCGGAAGTAGAGCTAGTTGTTTCAAGCAAGTCCAGCGTAGAAAACGGAAGTGCGCGCTAGCCCCGTATATGTTAGTAAAGGTGCTTTCGAGCCCCTTTATTAGTAAGTAGGGTTGTTGCTTTCGAGCTCCTTATCTAAACAAATAAGGGTGCACCGTTTGCAGGCTTGAAAGCGGCAACCGCCCCGTATATAAAGGTAAGGGTTTTCTACGCAGGTATGCAAGTTCCCTTCCGTTTTTGGTCTGAAGCTATTCTTACTGCATGCTATTTGATTAACAGAATGCACTCTCGTGTATTGAATGGAAAATCACCATTTTTTTTTGACTTCCGGATTCTATTCCATCTTGTTCCTCGTGTCTTTGGCTGTGTTGCGTTTGAAAATGTGTTACATCCTACCCCTGTGAGAAGTTTGATAATCGGTCCATTCCATGTGTCTTTCTTGGTTACTCTCCTGGCAAGAAAGGGTACAAGTGTATTCATCCAAAAGATGGTCTTGTATATCTTTAGTTGGATGTCACTTTTGTTGAGCATGTTCCTGATTTGTCAAACCAAGGGAAGCTACTTTGTGATGGTGGCTTCCCGAAGGGAGATAAGTGTAGTGATGAGGGAAGCAGATCACAAATGGTTCTTCCCTTTGAAAATAGAATAGTTCATCCATCTATCCTAGTTCTGAGCTGAGAGAGAGTCACTCCTTGGACGGGGCGCCTCAGTTTCAGTCTTGTGAGCTTAAGACATATCAGAGACAAAAGAAGAAGGCACAGTCCATTGAGCCAACGATGACCCATCAAATGCCCTCTCAGGACTCAGGTCCGCCTATCACTGAAATACCTCCTCTTTCTCCTGTTCCTTCTTCTTCCTCGGATCTTGCAATTACTCTTAGGAAAGGAAAGAGATCATGTACTAACCATCCCATTAGCCATTTTCTCTCTTATCGTGCCCTTCCTTTAAAGCTTTTCTTTCTTCAATCAGAGAACCTTCCAGTCTTGCCGAAGCATTGTCTCACCCGAAGTAGAAGAAAGCTATGGAAGAGGAAATGGAAGCCTTGCAGAGAAATGGGACTTGGGAACTTGTTCCATTGCCTTAAGAGAAAGGCCCTACTTATGATGGGGTGGGATGCAGATGGGTTTATACCGTGAAGGCCTGATGGGTCCATAGAAAGATAGTTGGCCCGGTTAGTAGCAAAGGGGTTCACCCACTAACTAGACGGGCTTATGGCGTTGATTATGAAGAAACCTTTGCCCCCGTTGCAAAGATGAAAGAAGTTCGCCTTCTCCTTTCCATTGCAGCCAACAAGGGATGGCCTCTATATCAACTGCATGTCAAGAATGCCTTCTTGAATGGTGACCTTCAAGAATCAGTATAAATTACTCCTCCACCTGGATTCACGTGTAAGGGGGAGGAAGGCAAAGTGTGCAAACTCAGGAAAGCCATCTACGGTTTCAAACAGTCTCCCCGAGCGTGGTTTGAGAGATTTAGTGGGGCTATGGTAGAGATTGGGTTCAGGCGGTGCCATGCAGACTACTCCGTGTTCATCAAACGAAGGGCCGAAGGTAGCTTGCTCTTCTTCTAGTGTATGTGGAAGATATTGTCCTTACTGGTGATGATGGGAAATCCATCAAGGAATTAAAGGCATACCTGGGTCAAGTTTTTTACATCAAAGATCTTGGAGAACTAAGAGACTGATTGGGTATCGAAGTTGCTCGATCTAAACGTGGCATTTATATCTCCCAGAGGAAGTACGTTCTTGATCTTCTTCGGGAAAGAGGAAAACTTGGTGCGAAGCCGGAGGTTCATCATCGTCTCAGCACTGAAGAAGGGGAACGGATCCTAGAGCGTATCAGAGGTTAGTTGGGAAGCTAATCTACCTCACTATTACGAGACCGGACCTTACCTACGTTGTTGATGTAGTGAGCCAATTCATGCATACACCGTCAGTTCCTCATTTAGAAGCAGTTCATCGGATTCTTTGGTATCTCAAGGCATCTCCTGGTAAAGGGATCCTATATGGTAACCATGGTCATTTGTAACTATCTGCTTATTCCGATGCGGACTGGGCTGGCTCAAGAGTTTCATGCAGGAGCTTGGTTTTTTTGTTTCTGGACCAATGAGGATGCCCCCCTTACTAGAAAGGGACAACCAAGCTGCTATCCACATATCCACCAATCTGGTCTTCCATGAAAGGACAAAACATATAGAGGTGGCCCTTTCTTTAATGCACTTTGTGAGGGAAAAGGTGGTCTCAAAGGAAATTTTCACTCCATATGTGAAGACCGAAGATCAGTTAGCCGACATGTTCACAAAGTCCCTTGGGCGTGATCGCATTCAGAGTATCTTGAGCAAGCTGGGCATGATTTACTCTAAAGCACCAGCTTGAGGGAGAGTGGAGCGAAGAGATTCCTTGAAAGAAGCCTTTAAGTGAGATACGGGGTAGGTTACGCTTGAGATTTGTCTTCGGGACTACTTCACCAAAAACAACAAGGCGTTTAGCTTTCGGGATCGCTTCCCCAAGACAAGAGTTTCGTTTCCCCTGCCCTTCTTGACTTAAAGCTGAGCCCCTTATGCTGTGCTTAGCCTTGCTAAAGGGAAAGACAGAAGGAACTACTGAATCAATCAATCTTTCTCGGGGAATTGCCGAGTTGGAAGATCCCTCCTACTCAAGGTGATATACCGAGTAAGACTCCGCACGTTCCTCCTCACAGTCTTCTAAATTTCAGAACAATTCCAAGAATCATAAATCCAGCACTTTTGAATCTCCCTCCACCCCTCTTCTCATAAAACCCAACAGTCCACTGGTAGTTCACCTGGCACCACTCATCAATCTCAAAAGTGGTGTCCCTATCATAAGTCAACTTCCCATTCAGATGCTTAGTGTTCGAGGCATAATAAGAAGCAGTATAAGACGAAGACACTCCTCACTGATGCTCAGAATGCAGCTTCTTACACTTCCACTGCTGATCCATCTTATCTTCTTCCACCATATCCCCCTTTTCTTTCCCTAGCGGGTGCAGCTTTAAGTAAGTAGGGGTGGATGTTGAACGAGAGCGAGTTCAGTGCATAATGTAACGAAAGGAGCTACTAAGAAAGGAGTCATCAGATGTACGATTCGATCCAGTCAAAGAACAGGACAGGTCACTTCCTTTGACTATTTGGAATCATACATATGATGATATGATCTAATCGTACATGCATTCTCTTTCTTATCCATCGAAAGAGCTATCTATTTCATCACTCATTTCCAGGTCCACATCATAATCCGTCTATAATATGCATCCAACTCACCAGAGAAAGACTGAGACTGCTGGCCGGAACGGGCCACTTAGCTGGCTATGGCTCCCGAATCTTCCTAAAGTGATGGGTATGTGTTGTTTTGTTTCTTGGCACTCTCAGTCTTTGTTATGCCAACCTAAAAAGAGATAGGGATACGGAGCTTGACTTGAAAACAAACAATTGGCACTGCCCCCCCTCTCACTTAAAGGTAAAGGCAGATAGGGCACTTTTTGCCTTCCTTAAGTTGAAGTCCAGGATACGAAAACGATTCCTCCCCACTAAAAAGAGCGATTGAGAGTGGATTTCAGGTTCGATAGTGTCGAGAAGGTATTAGCCACCGGTGACCGTACTTTCGT